TACATAGATACAAAAAAGTGTAGGCGGAAGAATAAATTAAGTTAAGGAAGAAGTAGGACAAATTCTCGAGTTTATTCAATTAATACAATACCAATCAATATAAGACCAATCAATATAAGTAAAATAAAATATAAGTAGAATAAACAGGCTTAATCCCTTGTTTGTTATTTGATTTATTAATAGAGTTCGAATGAAAACCGCCCCATGGAAGATAATGTAAAAATTTTATATTTCTAGATCCAATTTCTTCATTTATTTACTTGTACTTGATCTTTTTTCTATCTATCTTATATGAATAAAATATCAATAAAATAAAAAATTATAAAAAAAAATTGTCGTTAATAAATAGGTATGAATAGAGCAAGAGGGGGGGGGGGAAAGAAAAAATTATACAAAACTATATACAAGTCACCCACACCTTCTTTTTTTTTGTATTTCATTAATTGAAATTCGTTTGATTAAGGCGAAGTTCCGTAAAAACCCCCGCCTTCTTTGAAATATCATGAACAGTTCCTGTAGATTGAGCGCCTGTTTCAAGGAAATAGTGAATAGCAGGAACATTTAAATAGGTTTGATTATTTATCGGATCATAAAAACCCACTTTCCGAAGATCTCTTCCTTCTCTTCGGGATCGAACATCAATTGCAACGATTCGATAAACGGCTCATTGGGATAGATGTAGATGAACAACCCCCCCCCCTAGAAACGTATAAGAAGTTTTCTCCTCGTACGGCTCGAGAAAAAAATGATTATAAGTTCTGTTTATGTATAGAAGTTTATGTATAGAATTATAATGTCAAATAGATCAGATCCATAAAGTCATCAAATCCATTAGACATTTAAGTCCTTTTTTTCTTTCCCGAAAAAAAAAGAATCATTCGTACTCTCATAACTCAAGTTGGATAACTCTCAAATATCTCAAAAAAAATCCCTTAGGCATTTCATTTATTGAGTGGTCTCTAACCCCTTTTTATTTGTTTCGTTTAGAACAGAACCCATTTTGATTCTTCATTTTGATCTAGTTGTTGAGACAATGGAAAAAGGGTATTTCCTTGTTCCAGGATCCTTTATCTTTGCCTTGAATCATTGGGTTTAGACATTACTTCGGCGATCGTTAATCATTGCAAAATGGCAGCAACATACCCCTTTTTTGTAATTTTTTTCTATCAAAGAATCATATGAACAGTTGATTATCGCGTGATACACTTTTGATCGAAAGAGTTTTCTCAATTCCAACAAATTTTCCCTTTGGATTTGAAACTTGATCAAATTGTATCCTTTCGATTTCTATATCAAAAATATATTTACGAAGTTATTCCAACTTATTGATTGGAACTAACCCTAGACTCTTGCCCCTGAGAAATGAATCAATACTTTCTACTCGAGCTCCATCATATAATATACTATTTACATTACAACCCAAAATTAAGGGTTCTAGTGGAACAGAACAAACGATGTCGAGCCCAGAGCACCTTCATTCCTATAATAAAATGTAAAAAAAGATGGCGGATGTAAGAATCCACAGCGGATCGTGTCCTTCAAGTCGCACGTTGCTTTCTACCACATCGCTTCAAACGAAGTTTTACCATAACATTCCTCTAGTTTTACGCCAGTATGTAATTGATTCAATTATGGAATCATGAATAGTCATCGGGTCAGTCGGTACATAGTAATCTATACTTTTTCTTTCTATATGAAGAGGTAGTCTCTGAAGAAGTCTCAGCAAAAATTCAAATTAACCCCTTGTCTGAATGCAATATTTTTGTATTTTATTTATAAAATAAATAAATAAGTTCTTTTTGAATCTGCATTGCATCTTGAAGTGACTCGATAGGATAGATTCACCAATCTCACACTTCTTCGAGTACCAAGGACTCATAAGAAATCATTAAAAATATTTAATTGAAAAAATTTCCTATCTCGATATCACTATTTGAATAAAGTTTGACTAAGGACTACATTTGATCATCATAAGAGAGAGAAATTCATATTCGGATTGAACCATCAATCATTTAAAACAGATATATCAAAAAACAAATCGAATTTTTTTTTTCGTGGAGTGGATAAAAAGGACTAATGTACAAGGAAGATTTAGGTTGTTATTCTTTCATTTGATTCTGAAAGATACAATCAGAATCGAAAGAGAAAAAATAGGCGATTTACGTATCTATCAGATAGACTGAACAATTGTCATTGGAAGTAATTATGGATATTCTATGTTAAATATTTAACATTAAGGTTTTAAGGTAAGGGATTGCAAATCTTTTTCAAAAAAAAATATAAAGAAAAAACGCTATCACTGAAATAGAATGATAACAATACATATAAGCATTCCCTCATTTTCGGCGTACTTTCTTTGACTTGAGGTTCAATAATCTTTTTCTAAAGTAAAGTTAAAGTTTAAAGTAAAGTGAGGTGAATCGGATGTATGAATCACCCCCGCCTCAATTGTTAGATAGATTTACAATTATTCATTAGAACCAAAAACGAAATATCTAAA